GCAAGTAAAGTTTTTTTTTAAGCTTTCGCAAAACGATCACAATTGATACAAGTATATTTTTCAGTAAAGTACTAAATTAGTAATATTCCTAGCTCTAAAGCCCACTCCTTCCCCATACTACAAGCGAAAGAGAAAATGTAAACACTACCATTAAAGCAGCCCAAGCGAGACTTACTATATCCATGTGAATGATGTCCCCTATCTCTATGAAATGAAGGAATTATTCCATTATTGATTCATAATCATAGTGGAATCAATGGTGCAGAGTCAAAATAGGATTCTTACTTACGGCTCTTTATGAAACAATTTCATGAATCCACTCATAAAAAGTTCCTATATTTCTTATTCAATAGAATTCTATTGAAATAGAAATAATTGGAAAAAAAAAAGAAAATAGAATAATAAAAAATCAAATAAAATATAAGATATAAGAAAAAAAAGAAGAGCCATTCAACCGTTCTGATTAAATTTATGAGCAGCACTAAAAGACTCTAGTGAGTCTGGATACAAAGTATTTTCAGTTCTTTCCACCCACAATTATTAAATGAATTTCCCATCAGCCTATCTAATCTAATTTCATCGCAGACAGAGTTAGTAGACACTACCTCAATATTAAGAAAGTTATAGTGTAAAATAATTAGGGAGTCTTTCTAATCTTTTTTAGAATCCTTTATTCAACCTTAGTAGCCAAAATGGAGTGTCTCTTAGGAACCTTTGGATACCAAGATTTCCGACTTCTTACTTTCATAGTTCTGATGCCCAGAATGAATTCTCACTATTTCTTTTATTTGATTCAATTCAGAATAGCCCAAACCAATCATTAATAAGATTGGGTTGCTTCAGATTTCTTGGTACCTGTTTTAGCCACACTCAGAACCCAGATTTTGAGAAAAAATATGACAGTCTTTTATAGGCCCTACGGAAATCAAGTATCGACAGACCTAGCCCTTGCCTATGCTTTTGCGGGGCAAGAATTCGTCAAGTTCGATCAACAGGATTAATAAATTCCAAGTATTTTTTTTGTTGATCAGGCGACACCCAGATTCGAACTGGGGATAAAGGATTTGCAGTCCCCCGCCTTACCACTTGGCCATGCCGCCAAAAAATCCCATCCAAAATGGATAAAGAAATAAAGAAATTATATAAGAAATTCGATTCTATTTATATTATAGAATTATATAGTATATATATATATACTTATATTCCTTATATTATATTCTATTTATAATCTATTTCTAATTTATAGAATTCTATTTATTATTATTCTATTTCTCTCCTCATTTTGTTTTGATTTGAATTTTTTACTTTCTTAATTTCTTTTATTTTTGGATCTTGAATCCCATTGTACTTATCCTTTTCCAAAAAAGAATTCCTCTTTTTTATTGGATCCTGTTTCTATTCTTTTCTTCGATTGATTTTATCTCAAAACACGCGTCGCTTAAAAACTTACCTTCTCTTTTCACTTTTCTATAGATTCGATAGATCTATAGAAAAGTGAAAAGATTCCCGGCCCCGGTCACAGACCGTAAAATGCAGGGCAATTTAGAATAATTCACTCTTTACTTCATTAACTATTTACTTATTACTCTTTTACTCTTACTTACTTTTCTTACTTTGAATTAGCGAACAGCTCTTCAATTTGTATCTCCATTTGTATTCCCTTAATGGATGCAAAATCCAATTGATTTACGACTAATCATTATCAATTCTCATTATTCTAAATTATTCTAATTATAATAAAATATATGTGTATATGTAAACCCCAGAACAGTGTAAACTCCAGAACATAAATTTTTATACGTGGATACCGAGTCCGGGTCTATTTCTTATGCACATATCCCTATATAGGATCATCGTGCTTGAATATTTCATTGAATATAAATAGAAGATAGACATTATGGTAGAGTGCGACCTAACCTATGTTGCACCAAGTTCAATTATGATAAAAGATGTGATATACGGATAGCTAGATAGCTATATCGGCATGTACTTCCTAAAGATTACTCCTATGACTATATATGTACGCAATTCCATTGTATTTTAGAGATTCTACTACCAAAAAAAATATTTGCGAATTCCTTTTTGAACATTCAATTGCGTGTGCTAAAAAAATGGAAACTCTATGCTTTTCCTGATTCTTCTTTTTTTATCTCATTCATAGAGAGCAGATTGACTCTTGAATTCATTGATTTTCTCTTTTTTTGTACCCTGATCGTAATATCATAATAAAAGAATTAGGTATAAATTGGATCAATTTTGATATCCGATAAAAGACTCCATCAGCCTAAGTGACATAATTTTTCCCAGGAATGCTTTATCAATTTGCATTTATTTATATTTGTACCTGGCTCAAGCTCAAATTCGAACTTGCATCGAAAATGAAAATGCCCTCCATTTCTCTGTGTCTTGCTTCCGTTCATACGTATGATATATATGGATGGAGTTGACTAAAATTTTATGTGATTCAGTAAACAGAATATCCATTCCATCATTGCTAGAT